CTTGAAAGATAGCCCAAAAAGCTGAAGGAATGTTTGCATAATTGGTTTATATACATCCTTCCTGGTTGAGACCACACATAAAAATGACATTGCCATAAAAGGACAAGGTAATATTTCCATTTATTCATGAAAAGAGGCGTATCCTTTGAAGCCAGAATTGATTTTCCTTGATATCTAACATAATGCATGAAGAGATCCTCGAGGAACCATAAACTAGTCGGAGAATCATTAGCAAAGACTTCTTCTACGGGATGTTTTATTTTTCCATAGAAATATATTCGCTCAAAAAAAACCCCAGAAGATGTTAATCGTAAATGAGAAGATTGGTTACGTAGAAAGAGTAAGATGGATTCGTATTCGCAAACATGAGAATTATATAGGAACAAGAATAATCTTGGATTACTTTTTGAAAAAATAGAAATATATTTATTTGGAATAATAAGAGTATTACAATTATAATAGTCGTGAAGAAAAAACCGTAATAAATGCAAAGAGGAGGCATCTTTTACCCAGTAGCGAAGGGTTTGAACTAAGATTTCCAGATGAATCGGGTAGGGTATTAATACATCTGATACATAATTTAACTGTGAGAATTTGTCCTCTAAAAAAGGAAATATTGAATGAATTGATCGTAAATTATAATATTTTACGATTTCTGTCCCCTTTAAGGAAGATACTAATCGTAGGGAAAATGGAATTTCCACAATGACTGCAAATCCCTCTGATATCATTTGAGAATACAAATTCTTATTGTACCCAAAAAGTTGATTTTGGTTCGAATCGTTAGCGGAAATAATAAAATGATTCTGTTGATACATTCGAGAAATTAAACGTTTTACAATTAGTAAACTAGATTTATTGTCATAACCTACATTTTCCAACAAATTCGATCTATTTAAACCAAGATCATGAGCAAATACATAAATATACTCCCGAAAGATAAGTGGGTATAGGAGGTCATGTTTCCAAGATCTATCTAGTTCTAAATATCCTTGAAATTCCGCCATTTAAGATTAGATTTGAACCGAAAATAGGATGGGCTTTATTGGGTTATCAAATGATACATAATACGATACAGTTAAAACAAGGTATGATATTAAGAAAAAAGATCGATACCTCGAAAAAGGTAAGACTCATCAACGGACTCTCTATCCTCTCTTTTTGCACCTAATTGGTTTAGGTTCATTCTAGGATAAAAAAATGTTTAGAAATCCTTTATTTTTGCAATCCAATCGCTCTTTTGATTTTGAAAAAAAAAATCTCTTTATCAATATACTGCCTTCTTCTACACATTTATCTCCACCACATAATGGAAATGGAGATAGCTAATAGTTAGGATTCATAAAACATTGATTGATAATACACTCATGGGAAAAGCCTTTCCCGCGTCAAGCACTAATCTATTTTTAACGTTTAATTAGATCGGGTAATTATTCAAAAATTAAGAACAGGAGCTCGTTACTTTTTGTTTCCCTATAATTGGAACCTATCGTATAGTAAGGCTCTATCCATTTATTTACTCGACACAACTTTAAATTTAGTTTTTATTTCTTTGCTTTTTAAATGGATTTTGTTCTGCGCCAAGAATTCAAACAATTTACACAAGGTTTTGGACCTATACGGTAAGAATGAAATATTTTTAGAATTCTCTATTGATACGACATGCTGCTTTTTCCATTCATTCCTTTCAGGATCAGTCGCGGTCTTACAAACTCTACCGATGGTATAGACGAATCCGTTGCTTCATACAAATGTGTAAAAGATGCTAGCCGCACTTAAAAGCCGAGTACTCTACCGTTGAGTTAGCAACCCGAACTAAAATAAAATAATTAGAATGTATAGATACAATCGGAATCCCAATAAATAAAGAGGTTGAATAGTACGGCTAAATCAAAACATTTAAATTTTAAAAAGGCAAAACAAAAATCTAAAAATTCATAATCAATTATGAACATAAGAAAAATGAACAGATCCGACGAAAATAAAAATATTTGTAGACCAACTCTTGTCTCTTATGTTATCCATTATTCTACTTTAATATCTTATTATACTTTAAATATAATTATAATATTCTATTTTAATTATTTATTATTTTAATAATAAAAAAAAAAAAGACTTCTTGTATCACACCAAATAAAATGAACCCTTTATTTGAATGAAATAAAATCAAATCTATGGGGCGGAGATAAATAGATTCATTTATTCATGATCGGATTATATTTATTTGATACACTGTTGTCAATATGAATGTTGAGAAAAGAATACAATGGAGAAATAGAAAAAAAAGATTATAAATTGAAATTATTATTTCAATTTTCATTTAATTAAATTTTTCAATTTATTAAAAAATGAAAAACAAAAACTAAGAATTTATGTTGGATTGGCACTACATATATAATCGACATATATACAAAAAAGTGTAGACGTATGAATAAATTCAAAAAGAAGTCTAAAAATCCCGGGTTTATTCAATTAATATCAATCAATATAAGTATCAATATTAAGTAAAAGTAAAAAAAGCAAGCTTAACCTTTTTTTTTTTGTTCATCGAATTCCAATGAAAAATGAAAAACACCCATTGACATGACAATAATATCAAAAATTTAAGACTGTTTATTCTCTCGATATTTTTCTATCTATTACATCAATAAAAAAAAATTTTATCGTTATAAAAGACGACATTCTATAGTAGCAAAAATATATTAAATATGATATAAATTGAAAAGGAGAAAAAATAGCAAAGAAAAGATTCTACAAAACTCTATACAAATTATTCACACCTTACCTTCTTTAATTTATATATTTCATTAATTGAATTTTGTTTGGTGATTAAGGCGAAGTTCCATAAAAACCCCCGCCTTCTTTGAAATATCATGAACAGTTCCTGTAGGCTGAGCGCCTTTTTCAAGGAAATATAGAATAACAGGAACGTTTAAATAGGTTTGATTCTTTATCGGATCATAAAAACCCACTTTCCGAAGAGCTCTTCCTTCTCTTCGGGATCGAACATCAATTGCAACGATTCGATAAATAGCTCATTGGGATAGATGTAGAGACCCCCCCGAGAAACGTATAAGAAGTTTTCTCCTCGTACGGCTCAAGAAAATTCAAGTTATGTTTATGTATAGAATTATAATGTCAAATAGATCCATAAAATCATCAAATCAATTAGACCAAGAAGTCTCTTTCTTTATCATATGATTTAAATACTTGTTTCTTATTCTTTTTCTTTCCCCAACAAAAAAAAAATTCTTCGTATTTGGAATTTGCACTCTCATAACTCAAGTTGTATAACTCGCAAAGAAAACCTTTTAAACATTTCATTTATTGAGCGGTCTCTAATCCCTTTTTTATATGTATATGTCTCCTTTCGAATTTATTTTGATTCTTCATCTTAATCTAGTTCTAGTTGTTGAGACAATTGAAAACGGTATTTCCTTGTTCTAGGATCCTTTATCTTTGCCTTGAATCATTGGGTTTAGACATTACTTCGGTGATCTTTAATCGTTTCAAAATGGCAGCAACATACCATTTTTTGTGATTTCTTTCTATCAAAGAATCATACGAATGGTTGATTCCTGTATAATACACTTTTGATTTGAGCGAAAGGGTTTTACCAATTCCAAAAAATTTGACTTTTGAATTTGAAACTTGCTTGAATTGGATCCTTTAGATTTCTATATCAAAAATAGACTTACAAAGTTGTCTGAATTTATTAATTGATACTAACCCTAGATTCTTGCCTCCGAAAAACGAATCAATATGTTCTGCTCGAGCTCCATCATGTACGATATGATACGGTTTATATCACAACCCCCCCCAAAAAAAAATGAGAGTTATAGTGAACAAACGATGTCGAGCCAAAAGCACTTTCATTCCTATATAATTCCTATATAATATAAAATGGTGGATGTAAGAATCCACAGCGGATCGTGTCCTTCAAGTCGCACGTTGCCTTCTACCACATCGTTTTAAACGAAGTTTTACCATAACATTCCTTTAGTTTGGAACCAGTATGTAATTAATTCCATTATGGAATTATGAATAGTCATTGGTTCGATCGATCCCTATTAATCTATACTTTATCTTTTCCTTCTATATGAAATAGAGTTTCTGAAAAAGTCTAAGCAAAAATTCAATTTAACCCCAGAGACATATATACATATATTTCTAAATATTTATAAATATTAAAATATATAAATCTATAATATTAGAAAATAAACTATAAACTAAATAATAGAAATAATATTTAGAAATCAAAATAAAATTCAAATAAATAAGTTATTTTTAAATCTGCATCTTCAAGTAACCTGCTAGTGATAGGATAAATTCACCAATTTCACACTTCTTCGAGTACTAAGAACTCCTAAGAAATCATCAATTTAATTGATTGAAATTTTTATCATTATTTGAATAAAATTTTATAGTAAGACCACATTGCATTTTATCATCATACGAGAGAGATAAATCCAGATTTGTATTAAACCATCAATGATTAAAAAAATAGATAAATAAAAAATACAATTTTTTTTTAATGAAATAGTGGATAAAGAATGATGTAAAGGAAGATTTAGGTTGTTATTTTTTTTCAATGAGTATGAAAAAAAAGAATTGAAATAAAAAACTATGGGATATCTGTATGTGTCAGATAGACTAAACTACTGTTACTGAAAGAAATTATAGCTATTCTATGTTCAATATTTAACATTTATAGATCACAAATAGATTCTATTACATCTGCGTGTTATTTGAACTCATTAAACTTGTGAAAAAGATATGATTCAGAGAAGATTCATTAAGAATAAGAATTCAATTTTTTCAATATTATACATTATACAGTATACAGAAGGTTGTTCAAAAAAGTAACCTTTATTCTGATATAATATATATCATATATATTCTATGATTTATATGGGTTAAGTATATGATACTATTATACTGTTTTGGATGTGTGGACGGATATGTTCTGGGACGGAAGGATTCGAACCTCCGAATAGCGGGACCAAAACCCGTTGCCTTACCACTTGGCCACGCCCCATTTATATTTGACACTAATAAACACTAATATTGTTATTGGTTGTTCGTCAACTTCAGTATAAATATCTATAAAAAAAATTAGATTATTGATAGAATTTTGATATGTGTAAATATAGAATTAAACTGATGAATTTATTGATCATTACATCTAATTCAATTAAAATATTGTATGAAAGTATGATTTATTCTATTCACTTTTGATTTGAGAGTTGAAGTTGAAGGAGTTTTGATTGGGCGAGTTCAAATCAAAGAAGTTTTTTTGGTCTATCTAATTTATTTTTATTCATTTTCCCTTATATCAATAACTCAACTTATTAATAACTCAATCAAAATAAATACAATTATCCTCAAGAACAAAATGTTTTTTATGCTTAATATATTTAGTTTGATTTGTATCTGTCTTAATTCTGTCCTTTATTCAAGTAGTTTTTTCGTCGCCAAATTGCCCGAGGCCTACGCTTTTTTAAATCCAATCGTAGATGTTATGCCAGTAATACCTTTGCTATTTTTTCTCTTAGCTTTTGTTTGGCAAGCTGCTGTAAGTTTTCGATGAGATTTTTAATACTGTCCTAGACAAATTCATGATTTATTCGAAAAAAAAAATTTACCAATTGATAAGATCAGATAAGTCTTACAGTATGTGAACCCTCGATTCAAATATTGAAATTAGGGTATAGCCATAATAAGTCGGGATCACCACGTTTCATTTCCTTATTCTGACCTTTTTCCATTGCAAGACCTCTTGGAGTCTTCCCCAATTTGGGGTATGAAAGAAAATTTTTGGTAATGAAAAAATACAACTTTATATTAAATTCAAAATGAATTTTTTTTTTTGAAAATTCTTTTCTAATCTCAAATCAAAAGAACTTTAGTTTATTTCTTAGTGTCAAAATAAAAATATAAAATAAACATAAACATAGTAGGGTATGCGGTATAAAATACAAATATACAAATGGAAAATCTATTCTCTTTTTTCCTAAAAAAATAATCTTGGAGATTGTGTAATGCTTACTCTAAAACTATTTGTTTACACGGTAGTGATATTCTTTGTCTCTCTATTCATCTTCGGATTCCTATCTAATGATCCAGGACGTAATCCTGGGCGTGAAGAATAAAAACTAAATAAGATAAGGTTTTTTGTTCTTCTTACTCGATTTTGAAATGTTCTTAGTAGGATTTTATCTATTTCACATTTTTAACTATTAATTTTAACTATTAAATAAAATAACTTAAGAAAAAAAAAAAATCGCGAAAAATTCAAAATTTGAAAGGAAATAAAAAGAAAAAGAAAGTTATCGACGAAAACGGAAAGAGAGGGATTCGAACCCTCGGTACGAAAAACTCGTACAACGGATTAGCAATCCGACGCTTTAGTCCACTCAGCCATCTCTCCCCCAATTGAAAAAGGATAATTATTATGTTACATAAGTCAAAATAAGGCTTGAAAAAAGTCTTTTTTTTTTTTTTAGTTTATTTATATAGTTAATTTTTATTTTTTTAAATAATATTTATAACTAAATAAAATAAAAAAATCCCTCTTTGATTTTGTCCAAAGAAACCTTTTCTTTACACGGCTTGGCCTGGTCAGTACCTAGCTGAGCCGGGCCTCTTTTGTTCCAACGAAGCAAATTAAAATGATTTATTTAATTCGAAAACACAAATGCTTATTGTTGATATTGAAACAATCATAAGAAGTACTTTCTCAATTCCTTTGATATATAATCAAGATGTCAGTTCCTATCTAAATTTCTTAGCTTTATTTTTTATTTACTTTAATTTTATTATATTCCTTTTTTTTTCAGTAAAAAATCAGTAAAGTAAACGTAAATAAAAAAAAAAAATAAGATAAGAAAACAAGGGAACTATGAATTTTTGAACAATGCATTTTTATGTTACGGCTTAAATAGTTTTGTCAACCTGTATCCGTCAAAAAACTCCAGCAAAAGACTTGGTATTTACTTATTTAAATGTTTAAATGAGTTCTCCTTTCCTAATCTCATTAAGTCCTCTCGTTAACGCTCTAATTTGCATGATTCTTTTTTGATCCTATCTTTTTTTTTGATTACGACAAAATCTCTTGTTCGACAAAAAGTCGATTTATATACAATAATCCCATTGTAGCGGGTATAGTTTAGTGGTAAAAGTGTGATTCGTTCTATTAATCCCTTAATAGTTAAAGGGTCCCTCGGTTTGATTAATATAATATCCCATTCCGATCAAAAACTTTATCTCGTAAAAAGGATTTAAGCCTTTACCTCTCAATGAAAAATTCGAGGAAGAATATACATTCTCGTGATTTGTATCCAAGAGTCAATTAGAAATTGAAAAATTGGATATTGGATTATGAAATTACGAAACATAATTTTTTTTTTTAATTGGATCAATACTTCCAATTGAATGAGTATGAGTAAGGAATCCATGGATAAAGATAGAGAGTTTATTTCTAATCGTAACTAAATCTTC